TTAAAATTTAAATTTAAAAATTAATAAAATATATTAAAAATTTTGGAATAATGAAAAAATCTATATACCTATAAATAATGAATTAAATGTAATGAAAATTTTTAAAATATTTAATTTTTGAATATAATTATCTAACTAAATTTTAGTATTTAAATACCTAAAGATAATTTATATAAATAAATCTTTAAAAAAATATTATTATTTTTTTGAACAGAAATAAATTTATTATATAATAAAATATATTAAAAATTTTGGAATAATGAAAAAATCTATATACCTATAAATAATGAATTAAATGTGATGAAAATTTTTAAAATATTTAATTTTTGAATATAATTATCTAACTAAATTTTAGTATTTAAATACCTAAAGATAATTTATATAAATAAATCCTTAAAAAAAATATAATCATTATTTTTTTGAACAGAAATAAATTTATTATATAATAAAATATATTAAAAATTTTGGAATAATGAAAAAATCTATATACCTATAAATAATGAATTAAATGTGATGAAAATTTTTAAAATATTTAATTTTTAAATATAATTATCTAACTAAATTTTAGTATTTAAATACCTAAAGATAATTTATATAAATAAATCCTTAAAAAAAAATAATCATTATTTTTTTGAACAGAAATAAATTTATTATATAATAAAATATATTAAAAATTTTGGAATAATGAAAAAATCTATATACCTATAAATAATGAATTAAATGTGATGAAAATTTTTAAAATATTTAATTTTTGAATATAATTATCTAACTAAATTTTAGTATTTAAATACCTAAAGATAATTTATATAAATAAATCTTTAAAAAAAAATATAATCATTATTTTTTTGAACAGAAATAAATTTATTATATAATAAAATATATTAAAAATTTTGGAATAATGAAAAAATCTATATACCTATAAATAATGAATTAAATGTGATGAAAAATTTTTAAAATATTTAATTTTTGAATATAATTATCTAACTAAATTTTAGTATTTAAATACCTAAAGATAATTTATATAAATAAATTCTTAAAAAAAATATAATCATTATTTTTTTGAACAGAAATAAATTTATTATATAATAAAATATATTAAAAATTTTGGAATAATGAAAAAATCTATATACCTATAAATAATGAATTAAATGTGATGAAAATTTTTAAAATATTTAATTTTTGAATATAATTATCTAACTAAATTTTAGTATTTAAATACCTAAAGATAATTTATATAAATAAATCCTTAAAAAAATATAATCATTATTTTTTTGAACAGAAATAAATTTATTATATAATAAAATATATTAAAAATTTTGGAATAATGAAAAAATCTATATACCTATAAATAATGAATTAAATGTGATGAAAATTTTTAAAATATTTAATTTTTGAATATAATTATCTAACTAAATTTTAGTATTTAAATACCTAAAGATAATTTATATAAATAAATCCTTAAAAAAAATATAATCATTATTTTTTTGAACAGAAATAAATTTATTATATAATAAAATATATTAAAAATTTTGGAATAATGAAAAAATCTATATACCTATAAATAATGAATTAAATGTGATGAAAATTTTTAAAATATTTAATTTTTGAATATAATTATCTAACTAAATTTTAGTATTTAAATACCTAAAGATAATTTATATAAATAAATCCTTAAAAAAAATATAATCATTATTTTTTTGAACAGAAATAAATTTATTATATAATAAAATATATTAAAAATTTTGGAATAATGAAAAAATCTATATACCTATAAATAATGAATTAAATGTGATGAAAATTTTTAAAATATTTAATTTTTGAATATAATTATCTAACTAAATTTTAGTATTTAAGTATTTAAAAAAACATTTTTATTATTTAAATAATAAAGTTAATTCTAGCTTTTATATTTATAAATTATTTATTTGTATATATAAAATTTTATATAATTAAAGAAAATTTTAAAAATTAAAAATTATAATATAATATTTAATATTAAACAATAAAGAAATTTAGATTTAGTGTAATAAAAATTATTGACAAATTTTGTGCCAGCAGTCGCGGTTATACTAAAAATAAATTAAATATTTATTTATGAAATAATTAATATGAAAATTAAAAATTAAAAAAATAATTAAATTATTAGGTAAAATTATAATTTAATTTTATTTTAAAATTTTATTTATTTATGAAGTTAAAGAATTAAATTAAATTAAACTGGGATTAGATACCCCATTATAAAAATTAAATTAAAAATTTTATAAGGTAGTAAGAGTTATATGCTTGAAACTTAAAGAATTTGGCAGTATTTTAATCTAATTAGAGGAACCTGTTTATTAATTGATACTCCACGATTAATTTTACTTAAATTATTTAATTTGTATATCATTGTTATAAAAATTTTTTTTAGAAAAAAAAAATTTAATTATTTAAAATAAAATTTATATCAAATCAAGATGCAGTTTATATTTAAGAATTTAATGGGTTATCATGAAAAAATTTATGGAAATACTATGAAATATATTTTATAAAGTAGATTTATAAGTAATTTAAATAATTTAATTTAAATGATAAGAGTTCTAAAATATGTACATATTGCCCGTCATTTTCATTTTAAATTGAAACAAGTCGTAACAAAGTAGAGTTACTGGAAAGTGATTCTAGAAAGAACAAATTAAATCTTTATAGTAAAGTAATTCATTTACATTGAAAATTTAATGTGCAAATCATTTTAATTTGAAATTTTTATCTTAAAATTTTAAATTAGAATTTTAATTATATTATTTAAAATAATAATAAAAAAAAAAATTTTTATTAAAAATTTTTAAAAAAAAATAATTATTTTATAAAAAATTAGTATAGTAATAGAATGATGAAATAATTTAAAAATTTAAGTTTTTAAAAGTAAATTTAATTTATTGTATCTTGTGTATCAGAGATTATTAATAATAAAATTTATATAAATTTTTTTCGAAATTTAAAGAGTTAATTAATTTATTTTAGTTATTGTTTTATAAATATTAATAATAATTAATTAGTAATGAAATGTTAATCGATTTAAATAATATCTAATTTTTAAAGAAATAAATTTAATTTAACTATTATAATTAAAAATTTAGATTTATAAAAATTTAATTTTATTAAAAATAGTAATATCAAATGGGATAAGCTTTTTGTTATAAATTTAAATAAAAAATTGAATTAATAATAAAAAATATAAAAATAAAATTATTTATTAATTATATTTTGTTATAAAAATTTTTATTTTCTCTTATATTTTAATATATAAAAATATTAAAAATTTTATTTAAATAAGAATTTTATTTATTTTTAATTCTGTAATAATGATAATATTAGTATAATTTAAATAATAAATAATTTTATTAAAAATTTAATATTATTTTTAAGAATTCGGCAAAATTTATGTATTCGCTTGTTTAACAAAAACATGTCTTTTTGATAAATAATTTAAAGTCTAATCTGCCCCCTGAAATTATTTTAAAGGGCTGCGGTATTTTAACCGTACAAAGGTAGCATAATAATTAGGTTTTTGATTGAAATCTAGAATGAATGATTGGACGAGATACAAGCTGTTTTAAAATAATTTATTAAAACTTAATTTTTTAGTCAAAAAGCTAAAATTTTATTAAAAGACGAGAAGACCCTATAAATCTTTATAGTAAATTTATTTTAATAAATTATTTAATTAAAATTAATAATTTAATAATTAAAACTATTTTATTGGGGTGATAAAAAAATTTAATAAACTTTTTTAATTTAATTTCTTAAATTATAGATTTTAAAATTTATGATCTATTAATAATAATTCAAAGAATAAGATACTTTAGGGATAACAGCGTAATTTTAATTTTAAGTTCTTATTAAAATTAAAGATTGCGACCTCGATGTTGGATTAAAATTTAATTTAAATGCAAAAATTTAAAAATTAAGTCTGTTCGACTTTTAAAATTTTACATGATCTGAGTTCAAACCGGTGTAAGCCAGGTTGGTTTCTATCTTTAATAAAAATAAATTTTTTAGTACGAAAGGATCGAAAATTTTAAATGAATTTATAGTAAATAATATGAAAAAAATTAATATATTTAATATTTAATTAAAATTATTTTGGCAGAAAAATGCATTAAATTTAGAATTTAAGTATATGATTTATTATCATAAATAATAATTAATATTACAGAAATTATTATAACTTTAATTATTAGATTATTTTTAATTATTATAGTTTTAGTTAGAGTTGCTTTTTTTACTCTTTTAGAGCGAAAGGTTTTAGGTTATATGCAATTACGTAAAGGTCCATTAAAAGTGGGATTTTTAGGGATTGTTCAGCCTTTTAATGATGCTATTAAGTTATTTACTAAAGAATTTTTATTTCCTTATATAAGAAATTATATGATATTTTATTTAATGCCTATAATAGGAATATTTATAAGAATATGAATTTGGTTATTAATCCCTTATTTATTTATTTTGTTTAATTTTAATTTGGGTGTATTATTCTTATTAGCATGTATGGGAGTAAGAGTATATTTCATAATAATTTCAGGTTGGGCCTCAAATTCTAATTATGCTAAGTTGGGAAGTTTACGGGGGATGGCTCAAACTATTTCTTATGAAGTTAGCTTAGCTATTATTTTATTATCATTATTAATTTTAATTGGAGGGTTTAATATAAGTGAATTTATTATTTATCAAGAATTTATTTGATTTTTATTATTTATTTTTCCATTGGGGGCAATTATATTTGTTTCTATATTAGCTGAATTAAATCGAGCTCCTTTTGATTTTATTGAGGGGGAAAGAGAATTAGTTTCAGGATTTAATATTGAATATGGGGCTGGGGGATTTGCACTAATTTTTTTAGCTGAATATTCAAGAATTATTTTTATAAGTATGTTATTTGTAGTAATATTTTTAGGAGGAATAGGATTTAGAATTATATTTTATTTTAAATTAATGGGATTAGGATTTACATTTATTTGGATTCGAGGACTTTTACCTCGTTATCGTTATGATAAATTAATAAATTTAACTTGAAAATTTTTTTTACCCATTTCTTTAAATTATTTATTATTTTTTTTTTGTTATTTAATTTTTATTTGTAATTTTTTTAGTATAAATAAATTAATAGAAATATATTTTCTTTCTTAAGTTTTCAAAACAAATGCTTTTAAAAGCTTATTAATTAGATTAATGAATCTCAAAACTTAGATACTAATGGGTTAATAATGAAATATGAAAAATATAAAATTGTTATTACTTGACTTAATTCAGTAAAAGGAGGGTCTATTGGGCAACTTCCTAATCAGGTTAAAAGTCAAAAAATTGTAATAAAAGTTCAAAAAATAAATTTATTTAGAGGATAAAATTGATTTCCTTTAATAGATTTTATTATGGTAAAGGGAAGAATAACAAGAATTATAATAGATATTATTAAGGCGATTACTCCTCCTAATTTATTGGGGATAGAACGAAGAATGGCATAAGCAAATAAAAAGTATCATTCAGGTTGAATATGAATAGGAGTTACTATTGGATTAGCTGGAATAAAATTATCTGGGTCACTTAGTATAAATGGTTTATATAAAGAAATGAATATTAAGGTAATAATTATAATAAAAAATCCCACTATATCCTTGAATGAAAAAAATGGATGGAATGGGATTTTATCAATATTATTATTAATTCTTAAAGGGTTACTTGATCCTGTTTGATGAAGAAATATAAGGTGAATTATAGAAACTGCTAAAATAATAAAAGGTAAAATAAAATGAAATATAAAAAATCGATTTAAAGTAGCATTATTAACTGAAAATCCCCCTCAAATTCATTGAACTAAATTAGTTCCTAAATATGGGATTGCTGATAAAATATTAGTGATTACTGTGGCTCCTCAAAAAGATATTTGACCTCAGGGTAATACATATCCTATAAAAGCAGTTATTATTATTAATAATAAAATTATACAACCTACTAATCATGTGGGTTTAAATATGAATGATTCATAATAAATTCCTCGACCTACATGTAAATAAAGAATAATAAAAAAAAATGAAGCTCCATTTGAGTGGAGAGATCGAATTAGTCACCCCGAGTTTACATTTCGATAAATATGATTTACTCTATCAAAGGCTCATTCAATATTAGGAGCATAGTTTATAGTTAAAAATAGTCCAGTAAGAATTTGAATTACTAAACAAAGCCCAGATAAAGATCCCATATTTCATAAAAATGAAATATTTGATGGAGTGGGTAAATTAATTAATGCATTCGTTAAGATCTTAAAAATTGGATGTCTTGATTTTAAAGGATGAAATTTTAAATTTTTCATTGATTAATTAGGATAAGATACGTATTGGTCCTTCGTTTAAAAGAATAATTTTTGTAGAAATAACTAACGCTAATAATAAATAATTTATTAAAATTAAAGTCACTCATATTTCATTTTTATTGTAAAAATTTGATAAATGGAGGTTATTTTCTGTGTTAATAAATTTTATTGAATAAGAGAGGGGAGATATTTCTAAGTTTAATAAAATAGGTTGAATTTGAGTAAACATAATAAATAAGATAATAAAAGAAAAAATTAAAATAATTTTTTTATAGTTTAAATAAAAAATTTTATTAGGGGTCAAGCTAGAAATATAAATAAATAAAACTAGTAGTCCGCCAATAAATGTTAAAAATATAATATAAGATATTCAAAATGAGTATCTTATAATTCCTGTAATTAAAATTAAAATACAAATTTGAATAATAATAAAAATTGTAATAATAAGGGGGTGATTTAAATTAAGTAATCAAAAAGAGTTAAATAAATATAAAATTAATATTATATTAAATTTTAAAATATCAGAAAATAGTTTAAAAAAAATAATAATTTTGGAGATTATTGATGAATAATTAGTGTATTTTTTTCTGAAGCTTTAAAAGATTATCTTATCCTTGATTTACAAAATCAAAATTTTTATTAAACTATTAAAACTTTAATGAAAACTTTTCAATTAAGAAAATTTGTTATAATTAGATATTTAATTAGTAATTTTATATTTTCTTTAAATCGTAAACATTTATTAATTATTTTATTAAGATTAGAATTAATTGTTTTAAATTTATTTTTTTATGTATATATTTATTTATTGTTAAATTTATTGAATAGAATTTATTTTTTAGTGATATTTATAGTTTTAACTGTTTGTGAAGGAGTTTTAGGAGTATCAATTTTAGTTTATATAATTCGTGTTCATGGAAAAGATTATGTAAGAGTTTATAGAATTTTTATTTAATGATAAAATTTGTTTTTATAAGTCTTTCAGTAGTAATTTTATGTTTTATGAAAAATATATTTTGAATAGTTCAGTATATAATTTATTTTTTAATAGGATTATTTATATTAATACCTATTAAAGGTTATTTAATTTTTAATTTAAGTTATATTTTTAGATGTGATATAATCTCATATTTTTTAATTCTATTAAGAATTTGGATTAGAGGCCTAATAATTTTAGCTAGATTTAAAATTAATTTAAAAAATTTTCATTTATCTTTGTTTATCTTTAATATTAGATTTCTTTTATTAATATTAATTTGTACTTTTAGTACATTAAATCTATTTATATTTTATTTATTTTTTGAAGGATCTTTAATTCCTGTTTTATTATTAATTTTAGGATGAGGAGCTCAACCTGAACGTATCCAGGCTGGATTTTATTTATTATTTTATACAATAGTTGTTTCTTTACCCCTTTTAATGGGAATTTTTTTTATTTATGGAGAGGTGGGTTCATTAATAATTTATATAATTAATTTAGGAAATTTAAATTTAAATAGAATATTTATGTATGTAGTTATATTAGGGGCTTTTTTAGTAAAAATTCCTATATTTTTAGTTCATTTGTGATTGCCTAAAGCTCATTTAGAGGCTCCTATTTCTGGTTCAATAATTTTAGCAGGGATTATGCTAAAATTAGGGGGGTATGGGATTATTCGGGTATTAAAAATTATTAGTTATTTAAATATAAGATTTAACAGTTATCTAATTATATTAAGAATAATGGGTGGACTTTTAGTTAGATTAATGTGTTTTTTTCAAATAGATATAAAGGCATTAGTTGCTTATTCTTCTGTAGTTCATATAGGATTAATATTGGCTGGACTAATAACTCAAACTTGTTGGGGAGTTAGAGGGGCTTATTTAGTTATAATTGGGCATGGTCTTTGTTCTTCAGGGTTATTTTGTTTAGTTAATTTAAATTATGAACGTTTATTTAGACGTAATTTAATTTTGAATAAGGGGATACTTTCAATAATACCTTCACTTTCTTTATGGTGATTTATATTTTTATCAAGAAATATAGCTGCTCCCCTTTCTTTAAATTTATTAGGGGAAGTAATATTAATTAGAAGTTTAGTATCATGATCTTTTAGTTTAATATTATTGTTAGGATTAGTTTCTTTTTTTTCAGCGGGTTATAGCCTTTATTTATTTGCTTTTGTTCAACAAGGAGTAAGCGTGATAAATTTAAATAATTATTATTTAGTAGAGTCTCGAGAATTTCTTTTACTTTTTCTTCATTGAGTTCCATTAAATTTATTATTTTTAAGAGTTGATTATATACTTTATTAATTTAAATAGTTTAATTAAAATATTAATTTGTGGGATTAAAGTTATAACTATGTTATTTTAGATTATTAATTTATATTTTATTACAAGATTATTTTTAGTATTCTTAGCTTTAATTAGTTTAATTTTTGGTAATTATTTAATTTTTAATAATTTATCTATTTTTTTAGAGTATAAATTTTATGGGGTAAATTCTGCTGATTTAGTTATAGTTTTATTATTTGATTGAAAATCAACAATTTTTATAAGAACTGTGATATTTATTTCTAGAATAGTAATTTTATATAGAAGTAGATATATATCAGGAGACTTAAATAAAATTCGGTTTTTACTTTTAGTTGTCTTGTTTGTTTTATCAATAATTTTAATAATTATTAGTCCAAACTTAATCAGAATTTTATTAGGTTGAGATGGATTGGGGTTAATTTCTTATTGTTTAGTTATTTTTTATCAAAATGTTAAATCTTATAATGCTGGGATACTAACTATTTTATCGAATCGAGTAGGAGATGCAGCTATTTTATTATCGATTGCATGAATGCTAAATTATGGGGGGTGAAATTTTTATTTTTATTTAGATTATATAGATAAGGATAAACTAATAATTTTTATTGGAAGTTTAGTAATTTTAGCTGGCATAACAAAAAGAGCTCAAATTCCATTTAGAGCTTGATTGCCTGCAGCTATAGCTGCCCCTACGCCTGTTTCTGCTTTAGTTCATTCATCAACTTTAGTTACTGCGGGAGTTTATTTATTAATTCGATTTAGACCTTTATTGGTGAATACTAATTTATTTAAAATTCTTATACTAACGGGGGCATTAACTATATTTATTTCAGGATTAGGGGCTAATTTTGAATATGATCTAAAAAAAATTATTGCTCTTTCTACTCTTAGACAATTAGGATTAATAATATGTATTTTAGGAGCTGGTTTTAGTAATTTAGCTTTTTTTCATTTATTAGCTCATGCATTTTTTAAAAGAATATTATTTTTATGTGCTGGAATTTTAATTCATAGTTTTGGAGATATACAAGATATTCGATTTATAGGTAATTCAGTGAAGTTTATGCCTCTTACATGCAGAATTTTTAATATTGCTAATTTAGCTTTATGTGGATTACCCTTTTTAACTGGGTTTTATTCTAAGGATTTAATTTTAGAAGTTAATCTTTTAACTAATTTAAATATTTTGAGATTTTTTTTATGTTATCTGTCGACTGGTTTAACTGTTTGTTATTCAGTTCGAATTTTTTATTGAAGTTTTATTTCAGAATTTAATTTTTTAACTTTAATTAATTTGCATGATGAAGATTGATTAATAATTATAGGAATAATTTTTTTATTTATTTTAAGAATTTTAGGAGGAGCCATATTAATTTGGTTAATGATACCTGTAATAATAACTATTTATTTACCTTTACCTTTAAAACTATTAGTTTTAGCAGTAATTATAGCTGGGGGGATTTTAGGGGTAATAGTAAATTATTTTTATATACTTATATCATTCCGAGTTCAATTAAAATTTTTAAGATTTTTAGGGGGGATTTGGTTTATGCCTTATTTAGCAACTTATGGGGTAAATAGAAGTACATTAAAGTTGGGGTTGGGATTTAAAAAAATTTTAGATTTAGGGTGAACTGAGGAATTATTGGCTATAAATGTAACTAATAATTTAAATAAATTAATAAATTTTTTTCAGGTTACTCATATAAATAACTTAAAAATTTATTTATTAATTTTTGTTAGATGAATCTTTTTAGTTTTTATAATTTTAATTTACTTAAATAACTTATATTTTAGAGTGTAATATTGAAGATATTAAAGAGATTAATTTAATCTTTAAGTAATTTAATAACCACACTTAAGAAAATAAACTTTTATTTCTATAATGAAAATATAGTGTTTTTATAAACTACATAAGTTAGAATTTTTAATGATAATCACTATGAGTTAAGTTAGCGGCTTAATTGCTGAAAAATTCTTTAATTAGACTTTTAGTCAATATTATCATTAACAATGATACACCTCTAGTTTGGTTTTAATTAATAAATAGGGAGAGAGTTTACTCTCAAAAACTAAGTCGAAATTAGGTGCTACTATAGCTTCCTATTTTAAGACAGACTCTGGGAGTTTTTTTTAAATGCAAATTAAACATTTTTTATAAATTACAGTCCTTTTTAATTTGTTCAATTTAATATGTTTTGATTTCATTCATAATAAAGTCCTAAAATTAGAATAATAATGAAAAATAATGAAATAAAAAATCATTTATTTAAATTACTTACAGTGTAAATTATAATAATTGGAATAAGAATAGCAATTTCTACATCAAAGATTAAAAAAATAATAGTAATTAAAAAAAAATGAATAGAGAATACAATTCGGGGTCTAGAGTGGGGGTCAAATCCACATTCAAATGGAGAAATTTTTTCTATATCATTTGTAGATTTTTTATTTAAAATTAATGAGATAAAAATTATTAAATTTGAGATAAATGTAAATACTATTAGTATAAGAGCTATTAAATAAATTATTTATATTAACAAAGTTAATCTTTTTAATTGGAAGTTAAATATACTATTTATATTATATAAATTATTAAGCTCTTCATCAATATATAATAGTATATAGAAGAAGTCAAACAATATCTACAAAATGTCAGTATCAAGCAGCTGCTTCAAGACCGAAATGATGATTACTAGAAAAATGAAAATTAACATGTCGTAATAAAGTAACTGTTAAAAATAGAGTTCCAATTAGTACGTGGAGTCCATGAAATCCTGTTGCTATAAAAAAAGATGTTCCGTAAACTCTGTCACTAATAGTAAATGGGGCTTCATTATATTCATAAGCTTGTAAGATAGAAAAATAAATTCCTAATAAGACAGTAATAATTAAACTATTTTTAGTTTGAGTGAAATTATTTTCTAATATTCTGTGATGAGCTCAAGTAACTGAAATTCCTGATGTAAGTAAAATAATTGTATTAAGTAATGGAATTTGGAAAGGATTAAATGAAACAATAGATTGAGGGGGTCATGTTCTTCCAATTTCAATTCTTGGATTTAAATTATTATGAAAAAAAGCTCAAAAAAAAGCAATAAAAAAAAATACTTCAGATACAATAAAAAGAATTATTCCTCATCGAAGGCCTAATGTAACTTTTAGGGTATGACATCCTTGAAGAGTTCCTTCCCGTGCAATATCTCGTCATCATTGATATATCGTTATTAAAATTATTACAAACCCTAAAATTAAAAGATTAATATTATATATATGGAATCAATTAATTATTCCTGTTAAAAATGTTATAGTTCTTAGGGCTCCTATTAATGGTCAAGGACTTTGAGTAACTAAATGAAATGGATGATTTGAGTGGGTTGACATTAAATAACTTCATTAGAATAAAGAACTCTTAAAATTGAAAAAACATAAGCTTGAATTAAAGTAACTGCAGCTTCTAATGTGAGAAGAAGGAATATGATTCTTCTGATTACAATAATTATAAAAGTGGGGATTGAACTATAAAGATTACTGAGTAAAGTAATTAAAAGATGGCCTGCAATTATATTAGCTATTAAACGAACTGCTAAAGTTCCTGGTCGAATTACATTTCTAATAGTTTCAATAATTACTATAAAAGATATAAGAGCAATAGGAGTACCTTGTGGTACTAAATGTGTAAATATATGTTGTGTATGATTTAATCACCCAAAAATTATGAAAGAAATTCAAAGAGGAAGAGCTAAAGATAAATTTATTGCTATATGACTAGTTGCAGTAAAAATATAGGGGTAAAGTCCCAAAAAGTTATTAATAAAAATAAATATAAAAATTGTTACAAAAATAAATGTAGAACCATTGAAATAATTTAATCCTAATAAGGTTTTAAATTCTTTATGTAAAGTTTTAAATATAATATTAATTATTATTATTTGACGAGATGGAATTATTCAATAATAAGTTGGGATAATAATAAATGTTAATAAAGTTCTTAATCAATTTAATGAAAGGTTTATAATTTTAGTTGAGGGGTCAAAAGTTAGAAAAAGATTTGCTATAATTTGATTTAATAAAAGTTAATTTATTAGAAGAAAAATTTAAATTAAAATAATTAATAATTATGAATAAAAATAAAATTAGATTAAATATAAAATATAGGAATACTCAGTTTAAAGGTATTATTTGTGGGATAAAAAAGTATTATATTTTAATAATTTAAACTTGACAAGTTTAGGTTATATTTTAACTAACTTTTCATTAGAAGTAATAATTACTATTAGTGGTTTAAGAGACCAATACTTATTTAATTTAGTTATCTAATGAATTATTGATTTTTAATTCAATTAATAAATAATTTTGGTGAAACTGACTCAATAGTGATAGGTATAAATCTGTGATTAGTTCCACAGATTTCGGAGCATTGACCAAAAAATAATCCGGGTCGGTTAACTATGAAATTAGCTTGATTTAATCGTCCCGGAGTTGCATCTGCCTTAACCCCTAATGATGGAATAGTTCATGAATGAATTACGTCATTTGCGGTGATTAAAATACGAATTTTTGTTTTTATAGGGATAACAATGCGATTATCAACTTCAATTAAGCGAAAATTATTAATTGATATTTCTTGAGTAGGGAGTATAAATGAATCAAATTTAATTTTTTTAAAATCTGAGTATTCATAAGATCAAAATCATTGATGACCTGTAGTTTTTAAAGTAATAGAGGGTTTATTATTTTCATCAATTAAATACAAAAGTTTTAATGATGGGAGAGCAATAAAAATTAAAATAATTGCTGGTAAAATAGTTCAAATTAATTCAATTATTTGTTCTTCTAGTAATAATCGATTAGAAAATTTATTATAAAATAATGAAATTATAAGGTAAGAAATGAAAATAATAATTAGTGTAAGAATTATTAATGTAAAATCATGAAAAAAAATTATTTGTTCTATTAAAGGCGAAGATCTATCTTGAAAATTTAAAGTTGATCATGTAGCAATTTCTAAAGAAAGAAGATCTTCATTATTGAAGCTTAAATTCAATGCATTATTCTGCCACATTAGAAATATGATATAAGTGGTATTTCATTAAAGCTATGTTCAGCTGGGGGGTTATTTTGTAATCATTCAATATTGGACCCCATATATATATTGAAAATTACATTACGTTGATTAATTAAACTTTCTCAGATAATAATAAGTAAAAGAATTAAACTTAAAGTAGATATAATTCTTCCTAAAGATGATAAAATATTTCAAGAAAGATAAGCATCGGGGTAGTCAGAATATCGTCGGGGTATTCCTGATAATCCTAAGAAATGTTGAGGGAAAAAGGTTAAATTTACTCCTGTAAATATAGTAATAAATTGAATTTTTAATCAAAATGGATTAAGGGAAAGGCCTGTGAATAGGGGGTATCAGTGAATAAACCCAGCAATAATTGCAAATACTGCTCCTATTGATAAAACATAATGAAAGTGAGCTACAACGTAATAAGTATCATGTAAAGTAATATCAATTGAAGAATTAGCTAACACAACTCCTGTTAAGCCCCCTATTGTGAATAAAAAAATAAATCCTAATCTTCAGATTAAAGCTGGATTTAGATTAAATTTAGTTCCATGTAATGTGGCTAGTCATCTAAAAATTTTAATTCCTGTTGGAATGGCAATAATTATTGTAGCAGATGTAAAATAAGCTCGAGTATCAACATCTATTCCTACAGTAAATATATGATGAGCTCAAACAATAAATCCAAGTAGACCAATAGTTATTATAGCATAAATTATTCCTAAAAATCCAAAAGATTCCTTTTTACCTCTTTCTTGAGTAATAATTTGAGAAATTATACCAAATCCGGGTAAAATAAGAATATAAACTTCTGGGTGTCCAAAAAATCAAAATAAATGTTGGTATAAAATAGGGTCTCCCCCTCCAGAGGGGTCAAAAAAAGAAGTATTTAAATTTCGGTCTGTGAGTAATATTGTAATAGCTCCTGCTAAGACGGGTAAAGAAAGTAAAAGTAGTAAGGCTGTAATGGCTACAGATCAAACAAAAAGAGGAATACGATCTAATGTTATTAAATTATTTCGTATATTTAATGTTGTAGAGATAAAATTAATAGCCCCTAAAATAGATGAAATTCCAGCTAAATGAAGAGAAAAAATAGAAATGTCAACGGATCTGCCTGCATGGGCTAAGTTACTCGATAGAGGGGGATATACTGTTCATCCAGTACCGGTTCCTCTTTCAATTAGTGCTCTAATTAATAAAAGATTTAGAGATGGTGGGAGTAATCAAAATCTTATATTATTTATTCGAGGGAAAGCCATATCTGGGGCCCCAATTATTAGAGGAACAAGTCAGTTACCAAATCCTCCAATTATAATAGGCATTACTATGAAGAAAATTATAATAAAGGCATGAGCAGTTACTAAAACATTATAAATTTGATCATTTTTAATTAGTGATTCTGTGGTACCCAATTCAGTTCGAATAATTATTCTTAATGAAGTTCCAACTATTCCTGCTCAAATCCCAAAAATAAAATAAATAGTTCCAATATCTTTATGATTTGTAGAAAATAATCATTGTCGCAGTAAATTGGCTGAAATATAAGCAATAAATTGTAAATTTATTTATAAGAAATATCTTATTTACTAAGTTTTATATTCAATAAATGATTTTAAATTGCAAATTTAAAGTAGTAAAATTTTTTACTAAAGCTTAAAATAATATATTTTAATGATAATTTTGAAGATTATTAGTTTATTTAACTTAAAACTTTAATAAATTAGTAACGGAATTAATATTAATCCTATAATTGAAAAAAAAGTAAAAATTAAAATTAAATTTAATTGGTTAAATTGAGTTGAATAGAATTTGGTTTCAAAAAAATTAAGTATAAAATAAGAATAAGTAATTCGAATATAAAAATATATATTAATAAGAGATATTATAATTAAAATAAAAGTAATTAAAATTAGGTTATTGTTAATTATAAGATTAATAACTAATCATTTAGGCATAAACCCTAATAGTGGGGGAAGACCTCTTAGTCTTAATAAATTAAGTATAATAAAATATTTAATAAAATTAGAATTTTTGTTAGAATAAATTTGATTTAAAGTATATATATTTATAATTTTAAAGAAAGATATTAAGATATAATTTAAAAAAGAATAGATAATCAGGTAAATGAGTCAAATATTTAATTTTAATATTAATGAAATAAGTATTCAACCAATATGTCTAATTGATGAATAAGTTAAAATTATTTGAAGTGAAGTTTGTATTAATCCTATAATACTCCCAATGATCACTCTTATTGAAGCAATAATTATTAATAATTTTCTAATAAAACAATAAGAAAGAGTAATTATTGGTAAAATTTTTTGTCATGTTCTTAGAATAAAACAATTTATTCAATTTAATCCTTTTATAGTTTTAGGAAATCAAAAATGAAAGGGGGCTGCTCCTAATTTTATCAGTAAACTAATATTTATTATAAAAAGAATAGTTAATCTTTTTAAAGAAGTTAAATTAAATCATTTTGTAAAAGAGACAATTAATATAAATCTAAATAAGAAATTAGCTGAACTAATTGATTGAACTAAAAAATATCTTATTATACTTTCTGAAGAAAAATTATTATTTTTATTAATTATAATGGGGATAAAACTAATTAGATTAATTTCTATTCCCATTCAAATATTAATTATTGATAAAGATCTAATTGAAAAAATTGTTCTAATTATTATTAATGATAAAAATAGAATTTTGGTTGAATTAAAATAGTTATTAATTTTAAAAAAAAAAGATTAAAACTTTTATAAAAGAGGTATGAACTCTTTAGCTTGATTTAGCTTATTTTTTATATTTAGATGTAAGTAGCATTTAAATTTTTGAAGTTTAAAGGTATAGTTAAATTCTATAAAATATAATTATATTAATAAAGACAAATTTAAATTTGTATGATTTATTCTATCAAAATAATCCTTTTTCAGGCACAATATT